AGTAAGATGCCTGATTAAAGGATTATTTTGATGTAATAAAAAAGTAGAATTTCTACTCTTGCTATTTACAAACTTTGGAATTAAACCAAATCTAAAGAATTCAAAATTCTTTATGCATCTTACATTTAATTGTAAAAAGGTAAGCTAATTTAAGCTAATGGGCTCATAACCCATTTATGAATTTTTTCTCTTTTTAATTTTAATAAATTCAAGAAAATTATTATTTTTATCAATTTTAATTAATAGAACATTTATAGTATATTCATCTTCAAATTTTTTAATAACTTGGATAAGAATAGAAATTAACCTAATTTCATTTTTACCACTTATTACTAAAAGAAAAAAAATAAAAGACCAACCAATAAAATATTTTATTATTCAAAGCCTATCATCATCAATAATATTATTATCAATAATTATAAAATTTAAAATTGAAACCCCCATTAATTTTGAAATATTTATAATAATTAGTTTAATAATAAAAATAGGTATAATTCCTTTCCATCTTTGAATACTATCTTTCATAGAAAAACTTTCGTGAATAAATTGCTTTATTATAAATACATTACAAAAATTATCACCAATTCTAGTAACTTCCCAAATTATTAGATTTAAAATATTAATTTTACCAATAACTTTATCTCTTATAATTGCACCAATCTCAATAATAAGTATTAACTCAATTAAAAAAATTATTGGTTATTCTTCAATTTACAATTCACCATGAATAATTTCATCAATATATGTTTCAAAATCCCTGTTTTTTGTATTTTTTCTAATTTATTCCTCATTAAACTTTATAATAATAAAAAAATTTAAAAATCAAAATATTATATTTATAAATCAAATTACAGAAAAAAACTTATTAACAAAATTAAATTTAATAACTAATTTATTTTCTATTAATGGTATTCCCCCTATACTAGGATTTTTCCCAAAATGAATAATTTTAAATAAAATTAATGAAATTTCTGTAACAATCTCAATTAGAATAATGATCTCAACTATTATCTCAACATTTATTTACCTAAAATTAGTTTCATTTCTTTTGCTTAACCAAACAACAAAAAAAAAATTTACTAAAACATTAATGTTTAATGAAATAGAAATATTAATTAACATTTTAGGAACAATTTTATTATTTATCTTTAAACCAAATTAAAAAAGGATTTAAGTTAAATAAACTACTAACCTTCAAAGTTAAAATTGTATAATAATATGTGTATAAGCCTTAGCTTATATAATAAGCCTCCTTAAATTTGCAATTTAAGTTAATATTAAGACTTCCATTTAAATTAATGAGAGGTAAAAACCTTAAATAAATTTACAATTTATTACTTAAATCAGACATCTCATTTAATTTATATGTACAAATGAATATTTTCAACCAATCACAAAGATATTGGTACAATATATTTTCTATTTGGTCTTTGATCAGGACTACTAGGAACAATAATAAGTTTAATTATTCGAATAGAACTTTCCCAACCAGGTTCATTAATTAAAAATGACCAATTATACAATACCGTAGTTACATCCCACGCATTTATTATAATTTTCTTCATAGTGATACCAATTATAATTGGAGGATTTGGAAACTGAATAATCCCATTAATAATTGGAGCCCCTGATATAGCATTTCCACGAATAAATAATATAAGATTTTGACTTTTACCAGCCTCAATTACTTTATTAATTTCAAGTTCTACTTCAGGATCTGGTTCAGGAACAGGATGAACAGTATATCCCCCACTGTCCAGCCAAACTGCCCACTCAGGTCCTTCAGTAGATTTAACTATTTTTTCTCTTCATATTGCAGGAATTAGATCAATTATGGGTGCAATCAATTTTATTTCAACAATTATAAATATACGAACTAAAGGAATAACCTTTGATAAAACACCATTATTATGTTGATCTGTACTAATTACAGCTATTCTTTTATTAATTTCATTACCTGTCCTAGCAGGCGCAATTACAATACTAATTATAGATCGAAATTTTAATACCTCATTCTTTGATCCTTCAGGAGGAGGTGACCCTATCCTATACCAACATTTATTCTGATTTTTTGGTCACCCAGAAGTCTATATCCTAATTTTACCAGGATTTGGGTTAATTTCTCATATTATCATAATAGAAAGAGGAAAAAATATTACATTTGGTCACCTAGGGATAATTTATGCTATAATTTCTATTGGTATTTTAGGATTTATCGTTTGAGCTCACCATATGTTTACTGTTGGAATAGATGTTGATACACGAGCTTACTTTACATCAGCAACCATAGTTATTGCAGTACCTACAGGAATTAAAATTTTTAGATGAATTGCTACAATTCAAGGATCATCAAAAATTTATTCACCTCAAATAATTTGATCCCTAGGATTTGTTTTTTTATTTACAATAGGTGGATTAACTGGTGTAATTTTAGCAAATTCATCAATTGATATTGTTATTCATGACACCTACTATGTAGTAGCTCATTTCCATTATGTTCTTTCTATAGGAGCTGTATTTGCAATTATAGCAAGTTTTATCCACTGATACCCTCTAATTACAGGATTAATATTGAATAAAAAATGATTAAAAATACACTTTTTTATTATATTTACAGGTGTAAATATAACATTTTTCCCTCAACACTTCTTAGGATTATCAGGTATACCACGACGATATTCAGATTACCCAGATACGATATTTTTATGAAACTACATTTCATCATTAGGTTCAATTATTTCAGTTTTAAGAATTATAATATTTATATTTATTATTTGAGAAAGAATATTATTTAAACGATTATCTTTATTTAAAAACAATAATATATCATCAATTGAATGAATAATAAATTTACCACCTTCAGAACATTCATTTAATGAATTACCTATTTTAAACAAATTCTAAGAGTGGCAGAAAAGTGTTATGAGCTTAAAATTCATTTATAAATGTAAATTTCCTTAGAAATATCTTCATGAATAAAATTTAATTTAATAAATAGAGCTAGACCAATCATAGAACAACTTATTATATTTCATGATCACACTATAATTATTATCTTGTTTATCACAATTTCAGTAATAATAATAATAAGTTTATTATTAACAAATAAATTCTCTAGACGAAATATTTTAGAAAACCAAATTCTCGAAAGTTTATGAACCATAATTCCAGCAATTATATTAATATTTATTGCACTTCCATCACTAAAAATTCTTTACATTATAGAAGAATTAATTAATCCCTCAATTACTGTAAAAATTATAGGTCATCAATGATATTGAACATATGAATATTCTGACAAAAAAAATATTGAAATTGAATCATATATACTAAATAAACCAAAAAAAAATGAATTTCGACTTCTAGAAGTTTCTAATCGTATAATTTTACCATTTATAACTCAAACTCGATTAATTGTTTCATCATCAGATGTAATTCACTCATGAACTATTCAATCCCTAGGAGTAAAAATAGATGCTATTCCAGGACGTTTAAATCAATCATCAATTATATTAAATAAACCAGGTGTATTTTTTGGTCAATGTTCAGAAATCTGTGGTATAAATCATAGATTTATACCAATTTCATTAGAAAGAATTAACATAAAATCATTTATTAAATGAATAAAAACTAATAATTAATAAATGATTTATATTTTCATTAAGTGACTGAAACGAAAGTAATGGTCTCTTAAACCAAAATATAGTATTTATCAAATACTCTTAATGAAAGAAGTTAATTTAAATTAAAATAATTATTTGTCAAATAAAACCTACAATAACATGTTGTACTTCTTGATTCCACAGATATCACCAATTTGATGAACCCCTATATTAATTTTAAGATTACTTTTAACAACACAAATTTTAACTAATTTAGAATATAATAAATTTAAAAAAAAAAAAAAAAATAAAAAAATCAAAAAAAAAAATTATAAAATTTTATGATAACAAGTTTATTTTCATCATTTGATCCCTCATCATCATTTATACAAATAAACTGAATAATAATAACTTTGCCAACTATTTTAATACCAATAAACTTTTGAATAAAAAAATCACGTTTACTAATATTTAAAACAAATTTTTTAAAAAAATTATTTATAGAATTTTATAACTCTTCAAATCATAAAGAAATAATATATTTATCTATTAGTATTATAATCTTTATTTTATTAAACAATTTTATAGGTTTATTTCCCTATATCTTTACATCTACAAGCCACATTTCAATTTCTATATCTCTTTCCATCCCTATATGAATAACATTTATAATTTATGGATGAACAAAATTCTCAGATTCAATATTTAAACATTTATTACCTACAGGAACTCCAACACCTATTATACCAATAATAATTATAATTGAAACTACTGGTAACATTATCCGTCCAATTTCTTTATCAGTTCGATTAACAGCCAATATAATTGCAGGTCATCTTTTAATAACATTATTAGGAAACATAAATTCAATTAAAATAATATTATTAATTCTTCCAATTCAAATTATACTTATATTATTTGAATCAGCTATTTCAATTATCCAAGCATATGTATTTTCAACCTTAATTACACTTTACTCTAGAGAAATTCCATATGAAAAAAAATCATCCATTTCATTTAGTTTCAAAAAGACCTTGACCAATTTTATCATCAATAAACTTATTAACTATAATATTAGGATTAACTATATGAATATATAAGAAAAAAACATTATTAATAATAACCGGTTCAATTATAACAATTATTTGTGCAATTTTATGATGACGTGACGTTACCCGAGAATCAACTTATCAAGGAAATCATACTAATAAAGTAGTAAAAGGAATAAAAATAGGAATTATTATATTTATTATTTCAGAAATTATATTTTTTTCATCATTTTTTTGAAGATTTTTTCATTCAAGTTTATCTCCATCAATTGAAATTGGTATAAACTGACCACCAAAATCAATTAATTCTTTTAACCCTATGGAAGTACCACTACTTAATACAATTATCTTATTATCTTCAGGAGCTACAATTACATGAATACATCATAGAATTCTCAATAATAAAATAAATCAATCAATTAAAGCTCTATCTACTACAATTGGCCTAGGAGTATATTTTACAATTTTACAAAAATGAGAATATACAGAATCAGAATTTACAATTTCAGACTCGATTTATGGATCAACATTTTTTGTTTCTACAGGATTCCATGGTATTCATGTAATTATTGGAACAACATTTTTATATGTTATATTAATACGAATAAAAAAAATACACTTCTCTTATAATCATCATCTAGGACTAGAAGCAGCTATTTGATATTGACATTTTGTAGACGTTGTATGACTATTTCTATATATTTCAATTTATTGGTGAGGAAAATAATTCTTTTAGTATAATAAGTATAATTGACTTCCAATCAAAAGGTTAAATCTTAAAAGAATAATCAAAATTCTTGTTTCATCATTAACAATCTTCACAATTACAAAATTATTATTCTGATTAACAACAATACTATCAAAAAAAACAAAAATAAGCCGAGAGAAAAATTCTCCATTTGAATGTGGATTTAATTCAATTTCATCACCACGAAAATCATTTTCTACACACTTTTTTTTAATTGCAACAATTTTTCTGATTTTTGACGTAGAAATCTCAATTATTTTACCAATTTATAACATAAAATTATCAATTATTAAAGAATGATTTTTATCATCTACATTTATTATATTAATTTTGATTACAGGTCTATTTCACGAATGAAAAAATGGTATATTAGAATGATCAAAATAACCAAAGGGATATAGTTAAATATAACAATTTCTTTGCAAGAAAAAAGTATTGATAAATCAATTATTCTTAAAGTAAAGAAGTAAAATACAATTTAATTTCGACTTAAATTTAGAGAAAATTCTCCTTACTTTAAAATTTTTAATTGAAGCTAAAAAGAAGCATTCCACTGTTAATGGAAAAACTGGTTTCACCCTATTAAAAAGAATAATTTTAAGAAGCTGCTAACTATCTTTATAGTGTTAATTCACTTTATTCTTCAATTTATATAGTTTAAAAAAAACATTATATTTTCAATATAAAAATAAATTAATTTTTTTTTATAAATAAATTATCCAAAAAATTTTAATTAAATTTATCTTAACATTTTCAATATTAAACTTTAAACTTAAGCTATTAGGATATAAAATCTAAATAACAAAAAAAAAAAAAAATATAAAAATAAAAAAAGAAATCATATATAAATAAAAACTATTTAAAAAAAAAGAAATAAAAATCTTAGATAATCAATTTAAAACCCCTAAAAGTCCACCAGTTAAAAAATATTCTAATCATCCATGATCAACTAAATTTATACAAACTATTCTAAAAGAAAAAAATCGATTTAAAAAAAATTTAGAAGAAAAATAATTTAAATAAAATATAGAACCAAAAAAAAAAGAAAAATAACCAAAAAAATAAAAAATTACTCCACTAAATAAATTAAAACAAAAAAATAAAGAAAAAATTATTAAAAATAAAGGAAATATCCTAAAAATATAATCAACAAAAAAAACAAAATCAATAAACAACCAATATATTAAAGAACCTAAAATTAAAGAAAAAAAATACAAAAAAACTATAGAAAAATTTATATAAAAACTATATTTAAATCTTAATAAAGGAAAAAAGAAAACATCACAATAAAATAAATAATAAATCAAACGAATACTATAAAAAAAAGTAAAACAAATAGATAAAAAAAAAAAAAAAAAAATTATATTTCTAGACTCAACTAAATAAAAAAGTTCTAAAACAAAATCCTTAGAATAAAACCCAGAAAAAAAAGGAAACCCACATAAACATAAAATTGAAACAAAAAAACAAGTAGAAACATAAGGACATTGATTTAAAAGACCACCTATAAAACGAATATCTTGATTACCTAAAAAACAATGAATAAAATACCCTGAACAAAGGAATAATAAAGACTTAAAAATAGCATGAATTAACAAATGAACAAAACATAAAGTTAAACAACCAAGAGAAAGAATAAAAAATATAAACCCTAATTGTCTCAAAGTAGAAAAAGCAATAATTTTCCTTAAATCACTTTCTATAAAGGCATTTAATCTTGACAAAAATATTGTTAATAAAGAAATATATATTAAAATATATGTATTAAAATAATTTAAATAATAATTAAAACGAATTAACAAAAAAACACCTGAAGTTACTAAAGTTGATGAATGAACTAAAGAAGATACAGGTGTTGGTGCAGCCATAGCACAAGGTAACCAAAAAGAAAAGGGAAACTGAGCTCTCCTAGTAAAAGAAGCCAAAATTATTAAATAAATAAACAAATTCAAATCATTATCAAAAAAATCATTATATAAAAAAATATGTCAACACCCAAAATTAAAAAATACTCCAATTGATAAAATTAAAAACACATCACCAAACCGATTAATTAAAACCGTCAATAAACCAGAAACTATACTTAAAGAATTCTGATAATAAATAACTAAGCAATAGGAAACTAATCCTAAACCATCTCAACCTAAAAGTAAACAAATTAAGTCAGGAATTAAAATAAACAAAAATATTCTTAAAATAAATATAAAAACAAAATAAAAAAATCGGATAAAATTTTTTTCCCCATCTATATAACCAATTCTATAAAAAAGAACACAACCAGAAATTAAAAAAACAAAAGACATAAAAATTAATGATACTCAATCAAATAAAACCAAAAAAGAAAAAATAAACCCATTTAAATCAAAAAACACTCATTCAAACAAAACAATTAAACTATTCTCATAAAAATAAATTCTAAAAAAAAAAAAAAAAAAAAAAAAAAAAAAAAAAAAAAAAAAAAAAAAAAAAAAAAACAATTTAATCTAAATAACATGGTTCTTCCTTATAAAGATCTCCGAATTCACAAATCGTAATTTTATTTTAAACTAAAAGAACAATAAAATAAAATTATTTTAATCCTAATTAAAAATAAATTAATTCTTATTTTCGAAATATAAAATTAAAAAAAAAAATTTAATCCCATTATTATAAAAAATACAGGAAATCCATGAAAAAATAAAATTAAATATTCATGTGTAAAACAATAAGAACTAATTTTTTTTAATCTTCTTGAATATCCATGTTGTGTCAAAAAAAAAATTCTTAGACTATAACAAGCAGAAAAAAACAAAATAAAAAATAAATAAATTGAAGAATATAATCTTCAAGATAAACATCTAATAACAATCAAAATTTCAGAAAATAAATTAATTGAAGGTGGACATGATATATTCATAATACAAAACATAAACCAAAAAAAAGATAAAGAAGGTAGAATTCTAATTATACCTTTAAGAATAAAAAATCTCCGTCTCATAAAACGTCTATAAACAATTCCAACAAGAAAAAATAATCCAGAAGAAACAAATCCATGACCAATTATTAAAACCAAAGAACCTAAAAATCCTCTTCTTGTTAAAGTAAATAAACCTACAATTACCAGAGATATGTGACAGACAGAAGAATAAGCAATTAATATCTTTAAATCTCTTTGAATTAAACATATAACTCTTATAATTAAACACCCTCAAAAACATAAACCAATAAAAAAAAAACTATACTTAAAAACAAAATAATATCTAAAATTTAGTATTCGTATAAATCCATATCCACCTAATTTCAATATTACACCTGCTAAAATTATTGATCCCCCCACAGGAGCCTCTACATGAGCCCTTGGCAATCAAGAATGAAAACCAAACATAGGAAACTTAATTAAAAAAGAAAAAAGCATCATAAATATTAAAATATTTCTATCAAATTTAAAATCTAAAAAAAAAGAAAATCTTCCATGTAAATTTATTACATAAAAAATAATTAATAAAAAAGGAAAAGAACCAAATAAAGTATAAAAAATTAAATAAAATCCTGCTCTTAAACGTTCAGGCTGATACCCTCAGCCAAACAATACTAAAAATACAGGTACCATTCTACCCTCAAAAAAAAAATAAAAATAAAAAAAATCCATTACTGAAAAAACAAAAAATAAAAGAATTAAAATTAAATTAATATATAAAGAATAAATTATCTTAAAATCTAAACAAGAAGACAATAATGACAAAGAAATTATTAAACAAATTCAGACTCTTAAACAAATAAAATTAAAGGAAATATAATCTATTCCAAAAATATATGAAATAAAACAAAAATCAAAAAAAAAAAAATTTTTTAAAAAAAAAAAAAAAAAAAAAAAAAAAAGTCTATAGACATATCAAATAATGTTATTAAACAATAAAGGGGTCATAAAAATTAAGTAAAAAATGAATTTTAACATAATGTTAATCTTATTAAATAATCAAAAGAATTTTTTCGAACTAAAAAAACTATTATTGACAAACCAAGTACACCCTCACATACAGTAAACACTAAGAAAAGAATTCTAAAAAAATTTTCATATAAAAAAAACATAAAATAATAATTACATAAACCAAACAAAGAAATAGATATAAATTCAATTATTAATAAAGATAATAAAAAAAATTTTCGAACAAAAAATAAACCTATTATTCCAGAAAAAAACATTATTAAAAATGAAAACATTAGTTTTTTGTGTTTTTATAGTTTAAGATAAAACAATGATTTTGTAAATCAAGAATAGAAACTTAAATAAGTTGTCTTAAGAACATATATCAGTAAAAAAAAAAATTCATCTTTAGTCTCCAAAACTAATATTTTACTTAAAATATTTACTGAATCACATTAATAATAATGTTACTAATTATAGTTACACCATTAATAAAACATCCTATATCACTAGGATTTTTGCTTATTATACAAACTAGTCTAGTTTCAATAAATTTATTTATTAACTTAGAATCAAGATGATATAGTTATATCCTATTTATTACAATTATTGGAGGAATAATAGTTATATTTATATATATAGCAAGAATTTCATCAAATGAAAAATTCAAAACAATAAACATAAAATTAATCATTTTTATATTAATTTTAATAACTTTAATTTTTAATATTAAAAAAGAAACTATATTAAATGAATTAAATTTAAAACTAGAAGAAAAAAAACTAATCTATCAAGAATTTCAAGAAACAAAATCCACATATAAATTTTTTAATTTTAACAAAAATAAAATTACTATTTTAATAATACTAGTATTACTAATTACAATAATTTCAGTAACTAATATTTCATCTTCATTTGAAGGACCATTAAAAAAAACTTATGTTTACACCCAAACGAAAAAAAACTTTTATTAATAGATTTTTAATTGACCTACCTTCTCCTTCAAATATTTCTACTTGATGAAATTTTGGTTCATTATTAGGTATATGCTTATTTATGCAAATTGTGTCAGGTATTTTCTTAGCTATACACTATTCACCTAATATTTCTAATGCATTTAAAAGAATCATTCACATTATACGAGATGTAAATTATGGATGAATAATACGTAATATTCACGCTAATGGTGCTTCAATATTTTTTATATTTATTTATCTTCACACAGGACGAGGATTATATTATGGTTCATTTAAATTAAAAAAAACCTGAACCTCAGGTACTATAATTTTATTAACACTCATAGCAACAGCTTTTATAGGTTATGTTTTACCATGAGGACAAATATCATTTTGAGGAGCAACAGTAATTACAAATTTAATTTCAGCAGTACCTTATTTAGGAGAAATAGTTGTTCAATGAATTTGAGGAGGATTTGCAGTTGACAATCCAACATTAAATCGATTTTTTACTTTCCACTTTATTTTACCATTCATTGTTTTAATAATAGTTATTATTCATTTAATTTTTCTTCACGAAACAGGTTCATCTAACCCAATTGGATCCAAAAATAATATTGATAAAATTCCTTTTCATCCATACTTTTCATTAAAAGACACTACAGGATTCGTTATAACCTTATCAGCATTTTCTATAATTATTAATTTAAATCCTTACATATTAACAGATCCAGAAAATTTTTCAATAGCTAATCCAATAATTACCCCCATTCATATTCAACCCGAATGATACTTCTTATTTGCTTATGCAATTCTACGTTCAATCCCAAACAAATTAGGTGGAGTAATTGCATTAATAATATCAATCTTAATTTTAACATTTTTACCATTAACTATAAAAAACAAATTTCAAAGAAATATATTTTACCCAATTAATAAAACTCTATTCTGAACACTGATTAATTCATTCTTGTTATTAACCTGAATTGGAGCACGACCCGTTGAAGAACCATACATTATTACAGGTCAAATTTTAACAGTAATCTACTTTTTTACATTTTTAATATTTCCAATCATTTCAAAAAAATGAGATAAAATTTAATTTAAACTTAGTTAACTAGCTTTAAGCAATTATATCTTGAAATTATAAAAAAGAATTTATTTTCTGTTAACTTATTTTGTTAAATAAATAATCTTTACTAAAAAAAATGAAATAAATATAAACCTTTAAACATAAAAAATAAATTAAAATAATCAAAACAATTGGCAGATATGTCCTTCAAGATATATATATCAATTTGTCATAACGATAACGAGGAAAAGTTGAACGAATTCAAACAAAAGAAAAAATTAAAAATAAAAATTTTAAAAAAAAAAAAATTCTTAAGATATTTCCCCCAAAAAACATTACTACCATTAAAAATCTAAGAAATATAATATTTGTATATTCAGACAAAAAAAATAACGAAAATATAAATGATCTATATTCCACATTAAACCCAGATACTAATTCAGATTCACCTTCAGAAAAATCATAAGGGGATCGATTTGTTTCAGCTAAACAACATGAAAAAAAAACAAAAAATAAAGGAAAACAACAAAAAAATATTCATATATAAATTTGTGAAATAATAAAATTAATTAAACAAAATCTCTCAAAGAAAATTACTAAACACAAAATAATTAAAAAAAAACAAACTTCATAAGAAATTCTTTGAGCAATTGAACGTATAGCACCAAGTATAGAATATATTGAATTTGAACATCACCCAGCAATTATAATAATATACACACCCAACCCAGAACAACATAAAAAAAAAAGTAAACCATAAAAAAATCTAATAAAATTAAAAAAAAAAGGATATAAAAATCAAAATATTAAAGAAATTATTAATCCAAACAAAGGAATAATAAAATAAATTATGTAATTTCTAAAATTAACAAAATAAAATTCTTTCGAAAACAGTTTTAAAGCATCAGAAAAAGGTTGAAATAAACCTAAAAATCCTACCTTTGTTGGACCCCTACGAAACTGTACATAACCTAGAATTTTACGTTCAAATAAAGTAAAAAAAGCTACACCTAATAAAATAAATACTATTAAAAAAATTGTTCTAAAAATAAACATTTATTGAATGTAAAATTTACATTTTTAAACTCTAAATTTAAAGCACTTATCTGCCAATTCAACTAATAAATTTTATAATTTAAAAGTCCTTTCGTACTAATTAAAAATAAATGAAGATAGAAACCAACCTGGCTCACGCCGGTCTGAACTCAGATCATGTAACTTTTTAAAGGTCGAACAGACCTAAAATTGTAAAACCTACCCCACAACTTAAAATTAATCCAACATCGAGGTCGCAATCACATTTATTGATAAGAACTCTCCAAATATATTACGCTGTTATCCCTAAGGTATCTTTTTCTTATTATCCAAAATTAAGGATCAAAAAAATCAAAAAAAATTGTTTTAAAAAATTAAAGTTTAATATTTTAATTATCACCCCAATAAAAAAATTATTAATTTACAATTTTTAAAACAAACTAAAAAAAAAATAAATACAATTTTTAAGATCTATAGGGTCTTATCGTCACTCAAAATAATTTGATCTTTTTAAATCAAAAATAAATTTCAATTTAAATTAATTAAATAAAGTTGTTCTTTCATTAAACCATTCATTCTAGACCTCAATTAAAAGACTAATTATTATGCTACCTTAGCACAGTTAAAATACCGCGGCTGTTAAATAAAATTCACTGAGCAGGCCCGACTTAAAATAAAACCTTAAAGACATGTTTTTGTTAAACAGGTGAAAAACAATTTGCCGAATTCATATAATTAATTTTAATATAATTTACTAATTTAATCATTATTAATAAAAAAAAAATTTCTAATAAAAAACTAATAAAAAAATAAATTTCATTTAATAAAATACTTTAATTTTTTACAAACTTATAATTAAGGCAAATTCTAAACCTAAAAAAAATATTTTAATTAATAAATTATAAAAATTTAATGAGATTATCCCCCTTAAAATTAGAATTCAATATAATAAAAAAAAATAAAAAATTAAAAAGAAATCCTTAATTAAATTAAAATCTTAGTTAACTAGATATTAACTCAAACGAAATTTCATTTCAAAACCAAACTAATTTTTTTAATTAATTATTCAACATAAAAAAACAAATTAATTTAAATCATGAATATTCGAGAAAAAAAAATTTATTTAAAAAATTAATTAACCCTGATACAAAAGGTACTATAAAAAAATATTCTTTTTTTTAAAAAAATTTTATTAACCTTTTCAGTAAAGTAAACTAAAGAAAACTTATTGGTTTAAAAATTAATAATAAACAAATCAAATAAAATTTCAATAAAATTAATATTTAAAAATATAATCAAATAAATATTTTCAGAATTAATCAAATTAATGATTTTAAACTTTATTGTAAATAAAAAAAAAATTCTGTTTTCTAGATACACTTTCCAGTACATCTACTTTGTTACGACTTGTCCCAATTTATGAGAATGACGGGCGATATGTACATTTATAAGAACTCTATTCAAAAAATTTAATAAACTTAATTACTTTTAAATCCAAATTCAAACTTTAATACAAATTAAGCTATCAAAATAAAAAAAATTACTGTAACCCATAGTAACCTAAATACAATTGCACCTTGACCTAACATACATACTATAAAATAAAAAGAAAATAAATTTTTATTACACTCAACGACAGAGATATACAAAAAATAATTTAAGGTAATATTAATCGTGGATTATCGTTTAAACTACAGATTCCTCTAAAAAGATTTAAAAACCGCCAGATTTTTTAAATTTAATTAAAAAATTACTCACTGAATATACTAAATTAACTAAAATAACAGGGTATCTAATCCTGGTCTAACATATAGATTAAACAAATAAATAAATTTAAAATCAATAAATTTCACCTAAATAAAAAAATTTAAATTAAATAAACTGTTAATCCAAAAAAAATTAAATTAATCATGAAATATAACCGCGAATGCTGGCATAACATTTTACTGATTTTATATATTAAAAAAATATTCATCAAATTAAAAAATTAATGTAAATTAAAACTAATCACTGAAAATATAAATATTAATCATTTAGAAAAATTTTATTCTTCAAAAAAGTTACATGCAAAAAATACTTTAACCTAATTTAAAAAACTAAAATCAAATTCTTTTAAAAAATTTTACTCAAAATGGAACAAATTAAATATATTTTAAGCTAGATGCCCATATTTTTTTTAACTTATTGGACCAAAAATTAAAGATTTTCCCTAAAATTTGGTTAAAAAGAGCAATATGGACAAATTATGTCAACCTTTTATTCAATTACTAATTCATTATAAACCTAACCCCCATTAAATTTATAAATTAACAGCCATAAATATCGCTCATTTGATCAATTTGATCGATATTTTAAGCTAGATGCCCATATTTTTTTAACTTATTGGACCAAAAATAATTAAATATTAATAATTTAAATTTTATCTTAATTAGCTTAAGACAAGAATTAAGAAAGTGAGTTTTTATTCTTTATATAAAATAAATTGAAAATGGAACATTTTAAATAATCATCCTTATAATTTAATAAATACTTAAATAAATATAATAATATTAAAATATATATATATATTGTAATAACTATATATTAATAAATATTTATATATTATAATACTACATAGATGATTATTAAAAATCTTTATAAATATAAAAATATAATTACATAAGCAAGTTTTTTTTTTTTTTTTTTTTTTTTTTTATATATATATATATATATATATATATATGTATGTATATAATAAAATATTTTATATATTTAATATATATATATATATATATGTATATAATAAAATATTTTATATATATATAAATAAATTATTATTATTAAATTAAAATATTTTATAATATATATATATATATACATATTAATAAATTTATATAAATATTTTATTAAATTTAAAATATTTAAATATATTCTTTATTTTTTTCTTAGTTAACTAATAATATTACTTTTGTTATTATTAATTAAATATTTTATTATAAAATCCAATTTTTTAAAAATTAAAAGACCACAGATTGATTACAAGCTCCAAAAAATTTTGGATCCCCCTATTTTTTTGGAAAAATTGACAAAAAATCAACAAAATTTCCACATTTTTGGATAAATTTGTCATTTTTTTAAGATTTTTCCCAAAATTTTTAAAATTTATATTTTTTTTTCTTGAGATCCCCTTATTTAAAGAATTTAATGTAAATTGTCACGTGTTTTTTTTATTTACGTAAGATAATAAAA